AGAATTTTAAAATTTGTATTCAATACAATTATAGTGGATTCCAAGAATAAAAAAATCACAAAAAAGAAAAAGAAGAAAAAATGGATGAAGAAATGAATAAGAAGATTAATACATAAAATAAATATAATAAGAGATAAAAAGAGATGCGACCCCCTCCTACATATTTTATGCCTTCTCCTGCAAAGAAACTCGTAAAGCCAACTCCATTGGTAATTCCATCAATTACTCGTCTATCAAAAAAAGAAGTTAATTCTGCCAATCTTCTTATGCCTTCTGTTAAAGATATTGCATAAAAAACATCTATGTAACCACGATTATAGGACCAATCATATATCACATTTATTATTTTGTCCCAAAGAATTCTCTTAGGACCTTTTTTAGCAACCAAATTAAGGAATTTCAAATTTTGTAAGGATGAATAAATCGGCTTATATAAAGAAGACGCTATAAATATCCCCAAATAAGCTATACTGACCGAAAAAGTTGAATTTGTTACAAATTCATACCAATCTACAGACTCATTTTGATTTTGATGTAAAAGACTTAAAGTCGGAATTAACAGTTTGGATAATATATCCAAATTCATTTCTTCTTGATTGAATGGATTGAAAGGTATTCCTATAGCTCCAATAAACAAGGTAAATAGTACCAAAACAAGCATCGGAAATAATATAGTATTATCTGATTCCTGGGGATAGGAAAAAATTCTTTTAGTGCCAAAATGATTAATAGTAATAAAAGGACACGTCATCCTTCTTACAGTACCACCAGTTTGATATATTTTCTTCCAAAAAAAACAAAAAAAGGAAGCCCTTTCATTATTATTTATTGTTAATAAAGGTAATAAACGCATTTTTTTTTTTAGCATTTTTGATCCCTGTTTACCCCATAAAGATATTGAATAGAATGCGCTGTTTTTTTTACCATTATAATTTTGAAAATAAATATTTAAATGCCCCTCAAAAGTAAGTAAATAAACCCGAAACATATAAAATGCAGTTAATCCTGCTGTGGAAAAAGCTATTATTGCGAAAATAGGTGAATACGACCAACTATCATTAAGAATTTCATCTTTGGACCAAAAACAGGCGAGAGGTGGAATACCACAAAGGGAAAGAGTTCCTAATAAAAAAGCAATTTTTGTAATTGGAACATGTTTTGTTAAACCACCCATAAGAACCATATTTTGACTCTTATCTGGAGAATAGCCAACAATACCTTCCATTGAATGAATAATGGATCCAGATCCTAAAAACAACAATGCTTTCGAATAAGCATGAGTAATCAAATGAAATAAAGCGGCTCGATAGGAGCCCATACCTAAAGCTAACATCATATAACCCAATTGAGACATTGTAGAATAGGCTAAACCTCTCTTAATATCTTTTTGAGCAAAAGCTAAAGTAGCTCCTAAGAGTACTGTTATTATACCTATCAAAGCTATTAGCTTCATTATGTAAGGTATAACTACGAAAAGAGGAAGAAGTCGAGCTACAAGAAAAATTCCCGCTGCTACCATGGTAGCAGCATGTATTAGAGCCGAAATAGGGGTAGGTCCTTCCATGGCATCTGGTAACCACACATGAAGAGGGAATTGTGCCGATTTAGCAATTGCACCCGAAAATAATAGGAAAGCGCACAAAGTAACAAATAAAAAATGAACCTCATTATCATTATTAGAAATCAAGTTATTGAATATTTCAAACAAATCCTGAAATTCGAAACTGCCTGTTAGCCAATAAAGACCTAAAATTCCTAATAATAAACCAAAATCGCCTACACGATTAGTTACGAATGCTTTTTGACAAGCATTGGACACACTAGGTCGTGTGAACCAAAAACCTATTAATAGGTAAGAGCACATTCCAACCAATTCCCAAAAGATATAAATTTGTATTAAATTCGAACTGGTAACTAACCCCAGCATTGAAGTATTGAAAAAACTCATATAAACAAAAAATCTCAAATAGCCTTGATCATGAGACATATAACTGTCACTATAAACAAGAACCAAAATTCCAACCGTAGTAATTAATATTAACAAAATAGAAGTAAGTGGGTCAATCAAATACCCGAACTCTAAGGAAAAATCATTGTTGATGGTCCAAGACCATACATATTGATAAATGGAACTGCTATTTATTTGCTGAATAAACAGATCGGTCGAAAAAACCATAACTATACTTAACAATAAAACACTCGGAAAAGCCCATATACGGTGAAGTTTTTTTGTTGACACCGGAAAAAGTAGCAGCCCCATTCCTATTAACATAGGGACTGGAAGTGTAACGAAAGATATAATCCATAAATATTGATATGTATGTTCCATAAAAAAAATCTTATTATTTTTAATTAAAAAAAAAAAATGAATTCTTTCTTGTTTATGATTCATTGACTCTTATCTATTTTTAATTTTTAAAGAATCAGTCAATAAAAAAAAAAAAATGAATTAAGTTTAACTTATTTTATAACTGTCTTGACAATTATTATTTTTAATCACTATAGAAAATAGAACCTTTGATGCCTTCAATCCAATTTTAAGAAGTACTAGATAGATAAAAATGTGTACATTTTGACTGATCTGGTTTAGATCATATGCTTGATCTGGATGATCTATCAAGGAATATACATTAAATTAGATAAGATTTTCCAGTTTTCAATTTTAAAGTCCGGGACAGAACTCGAAACTTTTTTTGTTATATTATATGTCCATAAATCAATACCTAATGGGGTTGCTAAACCTTAACACAAATTTTATACCTAACGAAACTCTAAGGATTAATACAATAAAAATGAATTTTTATTTTCATTAATTTGAATGTTTCAAAAAAAAATATTACATTGAATTAATTCCTTGAAGCTCGCCAATTGAATAAAAAAGGGTTATTATAATTTTGAGCAAGCCGCCATGGTGAAATCGGTAGACACGCTGCTCTTAGGAAGCAGTGCTAGAGCATCTCGGTTCGAGTCCGAGTGGCGGCATAACATAATTAAATTATCTAATTATTAAAAGGATAGAATAAATCCTATAATGAATTCAATTCCATATGTAAAATTATGGATAATTAAAGTATTCCCCCCTTTTTTTTTATGATATTTTTGACTTTAGAACATATATTAACTCATATATCTTTTTCGGTCGTTTCAATTGTAATTATAATTCATTTTCTAACCTTATTAGTCAATGAATTTGTGGGACTCTATGATTCGTCAGAAAAAGGCATGTTAACCACTTTTTTCTGCCTAACAGGATTACTAATTACTCGTTGGATTTATTCGGGACATTTACCAATAAGTGATTTATACGAATCATTAATATTTCTTTCATGGATTTTCTCTATTATTCATATGGTTCCATATTTTAAAAAACATAAAAAGTATTTAAGCACAATAACCGCACCAAGTACTTTTTTTACTCAGGGCTTTGCTACTTGGGGTCTTTTAACCGACATGCATCAATCTAAAATTTTAGTACCTGCTCTCCAATCCCAGTGGTTAATAATGCACGTAAGTATGATGGTATCGGGCTATGCAGCTCTTTTATGTGGATCATTATTGTCAGCAGCACTTCTAGTAATTACATTTCGAAAAGTCATAAGAATTGTTGGCAAAAACAATAATTTATTAAATGATTCATTTCCCGTTGATGAGATCCAATACATGATGGAAAAAAGAAGTATTTTTAAAAATACTTTTGTTACTTCTTCTAGGAATTATTACAGGTTTCAATTGATTCAACAATTAGATCATTGGGGTTTTCGTATTCTTAGTATAGGGTTTCTTTTTTTAACCATAGGTATTCTTTCAGGAGCAGTCTGGGCTAATGAAGCATGGGGATCATATTGGAATTGGGACCCAAAAGAAACTTGGGCATTTATTACTTGGACCATATTCGCGATTTATTTCCATACTCGAACAAATAAGAATTTGGAAGGTTTTAATTCTGCAATTGTTGCTTCGATCGGTTTTCTTATAATTTGGATATGCTATTTTGGGGTTAATTTATTAGGAATAGGACTACATAGTTATGGTTCATTTACATTAATATCCTAATTGAATTGAAGAACGAGTTTAACAAATATAACCATAGGACAGCTTAAGATATATATAAGAAGCTTCAGGTAAGTCGTTGAGAACCTTTTGAATCACTCAAATAATGGAGTGATTCAAAAGGTTCTCACAAATGTTAAACATATCTGATTACAATTCCGTTTTTTTTTTTTTTTAATAACTACCTATAAAAATAAAAAAAAATTAGCTATAAAAAAAATTCGATAGAATAGCTTCGACCTTGTCAACTGATAATGAGAAAACGAAATCCGGATAAATTCCAATACTAATTACAGGCAGAAGGATAGCAATCGAAACAAATAATTCCCGTGGTCCAGAATCAAAAAAATAAGAATTTGTGGCATTAAACAGCTTGTATCCATAGAACATCTGGCGTAACATAGATAATAAATAAATAGGAGTCAATATCGTTCCAACTGCCGCTCCAAAAGTAATTAGTATTTTTGGCATTAAAAAATATTTTTTGGCGGTAATTATTCCAAAAAATACTACCAATTCTGCAAAAAAGCCGCTCATGCCCGGTAATGCAAGAGAGGCTAATGATAAGATACTGAACATCATGAATATTTTTGGCATTAGGGTAGCCATTCCGCCCATTTCGTCAAGATAAACAAGACGTATTCTATCATAACTTGTTCCTGACAAGAAAAAAAGCGCAGCGCCAATAAATCCATGAGATATTATTTGTAAAATGGCCCCGTTGAGTCCCATATCGCTTATAGAGCAAATTCCTATAATTGTAAAACCCATATGAGATACAGAAGAATAGGCTATTCTTTTTTTTAAATTTTTTTGACCAGAAGATGTTGAAGCTGCATAGATTATTTGTATTGCGCCTACTATTATCAACCAAGAAGAAAATATAGAATGGGCGTGGGATAATAATTCCATATTTATTCGAACCAATCCATATGCTCCCATTTTTAATAAGATTCCAGCTAAAAGCATACAAGTACTGTAATGTGCTTCTCCATGGGTGTCTGGTAACCATGTATGTAAGGGTATAATCGGTGATTTGACAGCAAAAGCAATAAGAAATCCAATATAGAATAGTATTTCCAAGGTCACAGGATATGATTGATTAGCTGATGTTTCAAAATTGAATGTTGGTTCATTGGAAGCATAGAAAGCGATACCTAAAGCTCCCATTAATAAAAAAACGGAACTTCCTGCAGTATACAAAATAAATTTTGTAGCTGAATACAGACGTTGCTTTCCCCCCCACATGGATAGAAGTAGATAAACAGGAATTAATTCTAACTCCCACATAATGAAAAAAAGTAAAAGATTTTGAGAAGAAAATAATCCTATTTGACCACTATACATTGCTAACATCAAAAAATGAAATAATCGAGAATCCCGAGTAATTGGCCGAGCCGCTAAAGTAGCTAAAGTGGTGATAAATCCGGTCAGTAAAATAGGGCCTATAGAAAGTCCATCTATTCCTAATCTCCAGTAAAAATCAAAAAAATTAATCCATTGATAAGACTCCGTCAATTGGATTAAGGGATCGTCCAATTGGAAATAATAAGAGAATGCATAGGTCATTAAAAGGAGTTCTAGTACACATATAAGTATAGTATACCACCGAATTACCTTATTTCCTCTATGAGGGAAAACGAAAATTAAGGAACCCGCGAATATTGGTAAAACTACTAATACTGTTAACCAAGGAAAAGAATTCGTGGTAAAGACAAGATACACTTGGACAAGAAAAACCCGTACTCGAAAACCTAATCTATTTTTTTATTATTTTTTTTTAGTACGGGTTTTTGTCGGTAAACAAAAAATCAAATGTATTCAAGTGGTTTTTTATGGAAAATATCAATAAGCTAGACCCATGCTTCGAGTTGTTTCATGCCATAGATAAACTCGAACACTCAAGAAATCAGTTGGACAGGCGGATTCGCATCTCTTACAGCCAACACAGTCTTCCGTTCTTGGAGCAGAAGCAATTTGCTTAGCTTTACACCCGTCCCAAGGTATCATTTCTAATACATCCGTGGGGCAGGCCCGGACACATTGAGTACACCCTATACATGTATCATAGATTTTTACTGAATGTGACATTGGAGCTATAATTAAAAAAAAAAACGTCATAAATTTTCGATCTAGTAAATTTTGAAATGAATCATATATTTAGACACCAGATGAATCAATGATTTATCATAATTTGTCTATTCAATTTCGGATCGACTCATGAGATAGAACCAAGATACTTTAATTTCTTATGTTTTCGTAAACATTATCAGATACGCTATGTATCATAAATATCAATTCAAATTAATGAATCTAAATATTTTATATGATTAATACTACTTATTCAACAAATTCAATTGATTAATACGGATTGATTTTCTGTTACGATAAATTGACGAAACTATAGCCGGCCCGATAGCTGCTTCAGCGGCTGCGATAGATATAATAAAAATTGAAAAAATATTTCCTTTTAATTGGCGACTATCAAAAAAATCAGAAAATGTTACTAAATTTATATTGACGGCATTCAGTATAAGTTCAAGACACATAAGGGCTCTAACCATATTTCGACTCGTGATCAATCCATAGATACCGATAGAAAATAAATAAGCACTCAAACCAAGCACATGTTCGAGCATCATGGCCCCACTCCTTAGCGATTTCGATTTATTTCAATATGAACAATGAACAACAATTTAACATCACCAGATTAGATTGACTAGAATAAGAATATCACAAGTACAAAACAAAAAAAAATAGATTGGAATATAGATCGAATAAAAGAATTTCTATATGAATAATCCTCAAATAAATGTGATAACATAGAATAAAGTCTGATTTGGATTGCGATTACCAATTAAAAAGATTTATTACTGACGAGCCGTGGCAATCGCACCTATCAAAGCAACTAAAAGAATTATTGAAATGAATTCAAATGGAAGAAAAAAATCTGTTGCTAAATGAATTCCAATTTGTTGACCATTACTTACCAAATCTTGCTCTATAATCTGGTTTGCTCTTGTAGTCCAAATAATCCCATACCATGTTGTATCTGGAATAATAGTAATTAGTAAAACAAAAAGACTTGTACAAATTAGGGCAGTAAGACCATTCCCAACAGTCCAAAGATTGAAATCTTTGTAATCTTCTGAACCATTCATGAACATCACAGCAAATAAAATTAAAACATTTATAGCTCCCACATAAATAAGGAGCTGCGCCGCAGCTACAAAATGAGAGTTTGATAAAATATAGAATAAGGATATACAAACAAGAACCAATCCCAATGAAAAGGCAGAAAAAATTGGATTGGTAAGTAATACCACTCCTAGACCTCCTAATATAAGACCTAATCCTAGAAAGACTAAAAGAAAATCATGTATTGGTCCAGGTAAATTCATTGTACGTAAAATAAAAGATAAAAAAATCAAATTCTTTTTTTTCATGACTTTATTGACCCGACCAGGAGAAACTTATTTAGAATGGGTTCCTAATTGAATTAAATCCTAAAAGGTTAAAATTACTGTAGTACTGATATCAGACTAATCTCATTCTTTCTCGAAAAAATAAAAATGGATACTTTAATTTCTAGTTCGAAATAGAAATAATTATGGATAGAATTATGACTATATTAATAGATTTTCAATCTAAATTAAGCTACGCTGCAATTCTTACCAATCAATCAAATCCAATCGCGAGTTGGGATTTGTAGCTTTTGTAGTTATTGACCAAACAAAATGCAAAAATAAAAAAAAAAGATTTCAGACTTTTAGATCAAACCTAGATCTTTGTTTAATGATTAAAAATGACTCTTCAATCAATCTTTAATCAAAGGGGGTTTGTCCATTTTGATTAAAGATTGAGGTGAATTCAAAATTGTTCGAATTGTATAATCGTCAATTACTGATATTGGTAAACGACCTAAAGCAATTTGGTTATAATTCAATTCGTGACGATTATAGGTAGAAAGTTCATATTCTTCAGTCATTGATAAACAATTAGTTGGACAATACTCAACGCAGTTGCCACAAAATATACAGATTCCGAAATCAATACTGTAATTAAGCAATCGTTTCTTTCGAATATTAGTTTCCAATTCCCAATCAACAACAGGTAAATCTATAGGACATACACGAACACATACTTCACAAGCAATGCATTTATCAAATTCAAAATGGATTCGACCGCGGAAACGCTCCGATGTGATTAATTTTTCATAAGGATATTGAATAGTTACCGGTAAACGATTTACGTGGGATAAGGTAGTCATGAAACTTTGACCAATGTACCTTGCAGCCCGTATGGTTTGTTGACCATAATTCATGAACCCAGTTACCATAGGAAACATATCGTGAATCTCTATGAATAATTTTATATTTGTTTCTTTATCTTGTTTGAGACAAACTATAAATATACAAAAGAATTACTTTATAGTGAAAAGAGTTGGGAAGAGGTTGTTAATAATAAATTGCCAAGAGAAATAGGTAAAAGAAATTTCCATCCAAGATTTAATAGTTGGTCCATTCTTAATCTAGGTAAAGTCCATCTTGTTGTGATAGGAATGAACAAGAACAAATAAGTTTTAACCAATGTAATAAGAATACCCATTGTTGTTCCAAAAACTCTACCTACTTTATTTATTTCAAAATCAAAAAACTCCGGAACAGATATGTACGGAATAGAGATATTCCAACCGCCCAAGTAAAGAACTGCTACAAATAATGAAGAGACTAATAAGTTTAGATAGGAAGCAACATAAAATAAACCAAATTTGATACCCGAATATTCAGTTTGATAACCTGCTACTAATTCTTCTTCTGCTTCTGGTAAATCAAAAGGTAATCTCTCACATTCTGCTAGGGAAGAAATGAAAAAAATGATAAATCCTATAGGTTGACGCCACAAATTCCAGCCCCCCAAACCATATTTTGATTGTGCCTCAACTATATCAACTGTACTCGAACTGTTAGATAATCATAGTCGGTGATGACATCACTGTTCCCATCGCTATTACAGAACCATACATGAGATTTTCACCTCATATGGCTCCTCGAAGGCCATAAATAAATCTAAGGGCCAGATCATATTATTTATCTTGATCCATTTGTAGGATAGATAGGATCAAAATCTATCGGATGCCCCCCAATTCAAAAATTTGACCAATGTAATTCTGTCTGTTATAATACTAAAATAAAGTACTTCTGAATTGATCTCATCTTTTAAGAATTTCAATTTTTCTTTCTTGAGCAATAACTTAAATCTTTCAATAAAATACTTCTTGTAGAAATACCAATAAATATTTCAACCTATCATTTTCGATTACGAAAAAGAATTAGACATTCCATTCGTTCATGAATTATGACACGAATTCGATTTATATGAATATCGAGATAGGAAAGAAAGAAGAATTAAAGGATTCTTTTTTTTTCTATTGTAAGTCTATTCTTTTTTTTTGTTCCTATTCTTCCTTCTGAAAAAAAAAAGGAAAGGATTACTTCGTTCCTGATAGTCATTTGTTTAATTGGTGGATAGGAGCATACTCTGGATCGGAATCGTGGGGAGTACTGCCTGATCATTTCTACTAATTTAAAGCCCCAATTAATATTCTTTTATTTTGGATAATTCTATTACTAATCTTTTATGTATCTTGGTGTTCCTAACCATCCACTCATTTTTATTTTTACTCAACTGCTCGGGAGCATTACAGTAATATATATATATATATATAAATGATAGTAAAAACTCAATAAGGTTGATTCTTTGAGCCCGCTTTCAAGCCAGGATGACTAATCAACCAATTTGGGGACAAATGATCTCATCTTCTTATGTTTATTTGTGTTTTCCTGTTGTACATAAGAAATGAGTCTCGATTTTTTTTACTGCAAATTTAGAAGCTGTTTTCTTTCACTCATATAACTATCTAATTTAGTTCATCAATCCAAATGATGAATAAAAAAATAAAGATATATATTCAATTAATTTCACCTTTTTCCTAATAAAGAATCCGTCCTAATAAAGAAAAAGGTAATAGGGAAAAATTTATGTTTCAACGAATCGCACGTAGAGATATGGATAATACACAGAGAGTTAATGGTATTTCATAACTAATCGATTGAGCGGCAGCTCGTAGACCACCTAAAAAGGAATATTTATTATTTGATCCATATCCTGACATAAGAAGTCCAATGGGAGCAATACTTGAAATGGCAATCCATAAAAATACGCCGATATTTAGATCCGCTAAAACAAAGTGATAGCCAAAAGGAATTACTGAATAGCTTAATAGAGTTGATATGGCTGCTATGGATGGTCCGATACTGAATAAACGAGTATCCCCTCTAGATGGAAAAAGATTTTCTTTGAAAAGTAGTTTTGTTCCATCCGCTAGAGCTTGAAGAACTCCAAAAGGACCGGCATATTCAGGTCCAATACGTTGTTGTATCCCTGCAGAAATTTCTCTTTCTAACCACACAATTACTAGTATGCCTATCGTGATTCCAAATACAAGAGTCAAAATAGGGACAAGCATCCATATAATTCCATAGATCTCGTTTAAGGATTTCAATCTGGAAAAAGAATTGATAGCTTGTACTGTTGTTGGATCAATTATCATTTCAACGATCAACTTCCCCCATAATAATATCTATGCTACCTAGTATTGTCATAATATCAGCCAATTTCATTCTTTTAATTAATTGAGGAAGAATTTGCAAATTGATAAAACCCGGCGGGCGAATTTTCCATCTCCAAGGAAAACTACTTTGATCCCCTATCAGAAAAATTCCCAACTCTCCTTTTGGTGCTTCAACTCTAACATAAAGTTCTTGTTTCGGCAATTCAAAGGCGGGAGAAGTTTTTTTACTAATAAATCGATATTCAAAATCATTCCATTCTCGATTCCTTTCTCTAGCAAAACTTCGAGTTTCTAAATTTTCATAAGGCCCCCCTGGAATCCCTTCCAAAGCCTGTTGAATAATTTTTACGGATTCCGTCATTTCACCAATTCGGACTAAATAACGAGCTAGCGAATCCCCTTCCTTTTGCCACTGGACTCCCCAATCAAATTCGTCATAACACTCATAATGATCAACTTTACGAAGATCCCATCGTACTCCGGAAGCTCGTAGCATTGGTCCCGATAAACCCCAATTTATTGCTTCTTCTGCACTAACAATACCTATTCCTTCAACTCGTTGTAAAAAAATAGGATTTCGCGTAATAAGTTTTTGATATTCAGCAACTCCTGTTAAAAAATAATCGCAGAAATCCAAACATTTATCTAGCCAGCCATGAGGTAGATCAGCTGCTACTCCTCCGATACGAAAATAATTATGCATCATTCTCATACCAGTGGCAGCTTCGAATAAATCATATATTAACTCTCTTTCTCTAAAAATATAGAAGAAAGGGGTCTGCCCACCAATATCTGCCATAAAAGGACCAAGCCATAAGAGATGAGAAGCTATACGACTCAACTCCAACATAATTACTCTGATATAGCTAGCTCTTTTAGGTACTTGAATATTTCCCAACTGTTCCGGTCCATTTATGGTTATCGCTTCTGTAAACATAGTAGCTAAATAATCCCAACGTGTTACATAAGGCAAATATTGTATAATTGTTCGGTTTTCCGCAATTTTTTCCATCCCTCTGTGTAAATAACCTAATATTGGTTCGCAGTCAATAACATCTTCACCGTCTAGACTAAGGATGAGTCGAAGAACGCCATGCATTGATGGGTGGTGGGGCCCCATATTGACTATCATAAAGTCCTTTCTTGTAGCTGGTACATTCATAGGGGGTTCCTCGATTGATTTTTCCATGAATTACTGAAAACGAAAATAAGTTCATCAAAATTCAAGTTTAAGATCTAATAAATCAAATAATAAAAAAAAAAAAAAAGACTCTTCAAATTAACGAGTTTTTGATTCCCGAATGTTCAACTGGCTAATTAATTCTTTATAACGTACTCCATTTTTCTTTGCCAAATAAGATAGTAGTCGTTGGCGTTTTCCTAGAATTTTCCGTAAACCTCTTTGAGATAAATAGTCTTTTCTATGCAATTCCAAATGTGAAGTAAGTCTTCGTATCTTATTAGTAAAACTTACTATTTGAAATTCAACGGATCCCTTGTTTTCTTTCTTGTCTTCTTGTGAAATAATTGAAATGAATGCACTTTTTACCATAAAATGAAATCCCCCTCCTCCCCCCTTTTTAAGTATAGTTTTATTGATCAGTAATAATAAATAATGTAATATTAAATAAGAATGTCAGTTGGTTTGAATTTGGTATACACAATAATCTTCAATTCGTTAGGAATTCCTAAATCAATCCAATTTTTCGTTTTAGATTTTTAGATATAGATATAATTTTTTTCTTTTGTAAGGGAAGAAATATACCATCCTTTATGTATTTCTAGCCGAATCAAAAAAAAAATTGGATTGATTCATTTCTAGATCGAATTGATACATGATTGAATTCCATATATCAGAATGGAATATGGGATGTAAAACAATGTATATGGACGTCTCCTTGTTTTCATATATTTCATATACTAGATTAGATATGCTATGGGATATATATGACAAATGGAACTTTACCGAATTTTTAATCGTGGACATATATGTATCCTTACCATACTAAACCGACTACCATTATTGGTATCAAACCAATAGCGATTTATACAAGCTAAATCTTCTAATCGATAATTGGGCCAAAGAAAAAGTTTTAATTTAATTAGTTTATTTTTATTATTTTTATCTCTATTAAAACGTTTGCTTTTATCTATAATGTGAGCGTGGTTTTTTATGTTATTATTATTGATAATTTCTGTATTTATATCATTTTCATTTTTTGAATTGAAAGAAATTAGAATTCTCAATTCTCTACGATGTTTAGAGGATAAAAGATTCTCGGGAACAAGTAAATCATAATTATTTTTGTCTTTATTTCTAATTAAACTTTGATTTATTACAATAGATTCGGTAAATTTTTTTTTATCAATAGAGTTGTTTTTTCTGTATCTTTGATTAATTTGTTGTTTTCTCTTATGAACCAATAAAATATTTATGGTTTGATACATAATAAATTTTCCATCATTTTTTACCGACAGACGGGTTGATTCGATAATCAATATTCCCTTTTTCATCAATTCTGTAAGAGTTAAATCTTTCTGAATCATTAGAATATCTAGACTCAGTTCTCCCCTTTGAATAGAGGATATAATAATTTCTCGTGGATTTGTCAGTCTAAGCAAGAGACAATATATTTTGATATTATTGATTATTTTTTGATTTAAAGAATCATCCCATCTTAATTGAAAGCATAAATACCTTTTTAGCAAGAAATCAAGTTCTGCTTCTGTATTACTTTTGTATTGCTTTTTCTTTCTACGCTCTTTCCTGTCTGATCTTGCATAATCTTCTTCAACATCTTTTTCTTGGTTTGCTAGAACTGATTCAAGATCTACTTGATCCTCCGACTCTTTTTCTTCATGATTTTGATTTTTTAATTGAATGGATTTTGTTTCATTCGATGATATAGATATAAAACGATCGTTATTTTGCTTTCTGTTGATTTTTTTATTTTCACTAACATCTTTAGTTCCATTAAAATTTAAAAAAAGTAATTTGATTGGTATCATCCATGATTTTATCTTATATGCCTTGCAAAGTATCACAAATTTTGGAAAGAACCAAAATTCTAAATTTGATGTAGGACGATCTAGTATTTCTTCATTCATTCCCATCCAATCAAAAAGGTTTTTTTTTTGTTTGGTTCCGGTATCGATCCAGGATTCAATATCGACTTTCTTTCTAAGACAAAAAGGGAGAATTCTCCAATCCAAATATTTTCTATGCGAGCTTTTTTCCGTATCGATAATATCATCTTCTCTTAGATGCTTATTGACAGGGATACCTCCCGACATATCAAATAATTTACTTTTATCTATTTTGTAATTATAAAAAATCTCTTGCTTATTATTTAATTTGAATGGTAATTCATAAATAGATGAGTCTTTCTTATCTTCATAATTAATGGATTTATATAATAAAATATTATATCTATAGTATTTTTTAAAATTATCTTTTTGGTTCGATAATGAATCGACTTCGAAATTATTTTGTTTTTCGTAATGAATTAATTGGTCTTTTTCATATAAATTCCATTTATTTAAATCTTTATTTTGAATCATATGCTGTTGATTCATTTTATTTCGCCATTTTTGCGATATTAAGCTAGACCATCTGATCTGAGATAAATCGTATTTATATTGATAATTACTTCTTACCCAGTTTTTCCATTCATTCATTACAGATTTTTTAAAATTTGTATTTTTTAATTTGAACTGAAATCCTCCTTGGACTCCGAAATAATCTTTTATTTCATTCTTAAGAAAAAGAGATGCTCCATGATATTGAAGGACAGATCTTAACTTATATAGGTTAATAACTTGGACTTGTGATAATTTGTAAAATACATATGCTTGTGACAAAGAGGTTACATTATACAAAATCTGTGAGTTCTTGTTAAAATTACTATAATTAAATACCTTTTTTATACTCGAGATAAAGTGAATTAATGTATTTTGATTTGTTTTATCAATTCTTTGGTGATTTTCTTTTTTATTATACATAGAAATGTATTTATTAATCATTTTTCTTGGTGATTCATGAAAAAACTGTACATTGATCCTCGGAATATTAATGATAGCTAGAAGGATATCTATATATATCTTTTCAATCAAAATTTTTATAAAAAAATATGATTTACGGACTAATTGAGCATTGTTTCTTTTTAATATCTGTAAAATATTTTTTGATGATTTTAATTTTAATCGTTTAGCATTATAACTTAGTTTGTTAGGACTAATATTTCTTTCTGAGATTAGAAATCGTTTTTTCTTTTCTTTTGTAATTTTTTCTATTTGATTTCTTATTGTCTTTGTTC